TTTTCGAGCCAATGAAAATCTTTTTTCTAAATTGGATGTGGAAAAAGAAAAATACAGAATTGACAATTTCGGATTATACAGAGGAAAAGAAAAATAAAAAAGGGATTAAGAAAAAAGAGGAAGCAGATCGTATGGAAATAGCGGAAGCCTGGGAAAACACTCAAAATGCTCAACAACTAAGAAGTCTTTTATTATTAACCCACTCGATTATTAGAAAATATATTCTATTACCCTCATTGATAATAACTAAAAATATCGTTCGTATACTATTATTTCAATCTCCCGAATGGTCAGAGGATTTAAAGGATTGGAATAGAGAAATGCATATTAAGTGCACCTATAATGGCGTTCCATTATCCGAAACAGAATTTCCGAAAAACTGGCTAACTGAGGGTATTCAAATAAAGGTCCTTTTTCCTTTTCGTCTGAAACCTTGGCACAGATACAGATCTAAGCTACGATCCCCTCAAAAGGAAAAGGATCCAATGAAAAAAAAAGTGACAAAATTGGATTTCTTCTTTTTTACAGTTTTCGGAATGGAAGTAGAACTTCCCTTTTCTTCTTCTTACCTAAAGCGACGTTCGTTTTTTGATCCCATTTTTAAAGAACTTAAAAAAAGAATAAGAATTTGGAAAAAGAATTTTTTTCAAAGAACAAAATCTTTTCTAAATATCACAAAAGAAAAAGCACAATGGATCATCCAAATTATTCTATTTCTAAAAGAAAAAAGAAAAAAACTATCATTATCAGAATTGAAAAAAATAAAAATATATGAATTGAATGAAATTCAAAAAGATTCAACAAAAAGTAAGAGTAATCCAATGATTTACGAATCCACCATTCCAATTCAATCTATTAATTGGACAGACTGTTCATTGACAGAAAAAAAAATAAAAGATCTGAATGATAGAACAAAGAAAATCATAAAACAAATAGAAGAATTTAAAAAAGACAAGAAAAAAGGTTCAGAGAGAAATATTTGGCAGATATTACAAAAAAGAAATGTTCGATTATTCCGCAAATCACATTATTTTTTTCAATTTTTCATAGAAAAGGTATATATAGATATCTTTCTATGTATCATTAATATTCCTAAAATCCATGTACAACTTTTTCTTGAATCAACAAAAAAGATTCTTAATAAATACATTTACAATAATGAAGCAAATGAAGAAAGAAAAAGAAGTGATAAAAAAGATCAAAGTCTAATTCACTTTATTTCTACTATAAAAAAATCAACTTGTAATATTAGGAATACGAATTCACAGAATTTTTGTGACGTATCCTCTTTGTCACAAGCATATGTATTTTTTAAATTATCACAAACCCAAGTTATTAACTTAGATAAGTATAAATTAAGATCCCTTTTTGAATATCATAGAACACCTCTTTTTCTTAAGAATGAAATAAAGGATTATTTTTTTGGAGTACAAGGAATATCTCATTCCAAATTAAAACATAAGAGCGCTCCCAATTCTGTAATGAATCAATGGACAAATTGGTTAAAAGGTCATTATCAATACGATTTATCTCAGAATGAATGGTCTAGATTAGTATCCCAAAAATGGCGAAATAAAATGAATGAACGCCATGTGGCTCAAAATAAAGATTTAACCAAATATCGTTCATATGAAAAAAACGGATTAATTCTTTACAAAAAACAAGAAATAGACTCATTAACAAATCAAAAAAAAAAAATGAAAAAACAATATGGGTATGATCTTTTATCATATAAATCTATTAATTATGCAGATAAGAAGGACTCATATATTTATGGATATAGATCGTCATTCCAAGCAAATAATAACCAAGCGATTTCTTATAATTGCAACACGCGTAAAAAAAAAAAATTGGATATGACGGATGATATTCCTATCAAGAATTATATAGTAGAAGGTTCTATTCTAGATATGGAAAAAAATCTGGATAGAAAGTGTTTTGATTGGAGAATTCTGAATTTTTGTCTTAGAAATAAAATGCATTTTGGGGGTTCGATCGATACCGATTATTATTTTACGCTTCATCAAGAAATAAACCCATCCAATAACAATAAAAAAAAAAACCTTTTTGATTGGATGGGAATGAATGTAGAAATACTAAATCGTTCTATAGCGAATCGGGAATCTTTTTTCTTATCTAAAAATTGGATATCTTATAATGCATATACGAGTAACCCATGGATCATCCCAATCAAATCCCTTTTTTTGAATTTGAATGTAAATCAAAATGTTAGTGAAAAGAAAAAGATCACGGAAAAGAATAAAACAGAATATGCAAGTCGACTAAATCTTGAAGCATCCCTTTCAAAGAAAGAAAAAGATGTTAAAGAAGATTATGCAGTATCCGACATAAAAAAGAGTGTAAAAAAAGATAGATACACGATCGAAGCAGAACTTAATTGCTTAAGAGGGTATTTGCCTTATCAATGGAACTGGCATGATTGCTTAAATGAAAGAATAATGAATAATATCCAAGTCTATTGTCTCCTGCTTAGACTGAAAAATCTAAAAGAGATTGCTATAGCCTCTATTCAAAGAGGAGAACTAAGTCTAGATATTATGAAAATTCAGAATCAGAAGGATTTCACTTTTACGGAATTGATCAAAAATGGAATATTGAGTATCGAACCAACTCGTCTGTCTAGAAGAAACCACGAACAATTTAATATGTATCAAATCATAGGCCTTTCGCTTATTCATAAGAGAAAGCACCAAATTATTAAGAAATCCATTACAAGAACAAGAGATCAAAAGCTGACTGAAAATAAAGAAAAAAAGAATTATGATTTGCTTGTTCCTGAAAATATTTTATCCGCTAGACGTCGTAGAGAATTGAGAATTCTAATTTGTTTCAATCCTAAGAATAGAAATAGTGTGCATAGAAATAAGGCATTTTACAATGAGAATAAAGTGAATAATTGCTGTCAAGTTTTGGCTACAAGTAAAGATCTTGATAGAGATAAAAAAAAACTAATTAATTTAAAGTTATTTCTTTGGCCAAATTATCGATTAGAAGATTTAGCTTGTATGAATCGCTATTGGTTTGATACCAATAATGGCAGCCGTTTCAGTATGGTAAGGATACGTATGTATCCCCGATTGAAAATTAGTTAATCTACATTTTTCTTTTTTTTCTATTTGTTTTCACATATCTGATATGTGAAAACAAATAGATGCACATACGCATTGTCTTACCCTCTATTCTGAGGCACGATACTAATTCAATGATATATCCTACCCATTAGATCTATAACTGAATCTTCTTATTTGAAGTCTACAATTTTGCTTTTGTGAATGCATAAATATAGTAGTTTTTGTATACCTATTTGAATTGGGTTGATTAATCAAAATTTATTTTAAAAATCAGGAACTCTTAAGAAAATTAAGATTATTGTATATACCAAATTGAAAATGAGTGTCATTATTATTACTGATCAATAAAAATATCTAGACTCTATAAAATAAAAAAGGGGGGGAAAGACAAGCTTTCATTTTTTTATGGTAAAAAAATCATTTATATCCGTTATTTCACAAGAAAAAAAAGAAGAAAACCCGGGATCGATTGAATTTCAAGTATTCAATTTCACCAATAAGATACGAAGACTTACTTCACATTTGGAATTGCACAGAAAAGACTATTTATCTCAAAGGGGTTTACGTAAAATTCTGGGAAAACGGAAACGACTCCTGTCTTATTTGTCAAAGAAAAATGGAATACGTTATAAAAAATTAATTAATCAGTTGGATATTCGGGAGCCACAAACTAATTAATTTGAAGAGTCGTTTTGAATTATTCGATTTATTAGATCTTGAATCTTGATGAACTCATTTTTGTTTTAAGCAATTCATGGAAGAATGAATCGAGGAAAAACCTATGAATGCCCCAGCTACAAGAAAAGACCTCATGATAGTCAATATGGGTCCTCACCACCCATCAATGCATGGTGTTCTTCGACTTATTGTTACTCTAGATGGTGAGGATGTTATTGATTGTGAACCAATATTGGGTTATTTACATAGAGGGATGGAAAAAATTGCAGAAAACCGAACAATTGTACAATATCTGCCTTATGTAACACGTTGGGATTATTTAGCTACTATGTTCACAGAAGCAATAACCGTAAATGGACCGGAACAGTTAGGAAATATTCAAGTACCTAAAAGAGCCAGCTATATTCGAATAATTATGTTGGAGTTGAGTCGTATAGCTTCTCACCTACTATGGCTGGGACCTTTTATGGCAGATATTGGTGCACAAACCCCTTTCTTCTATATTTTCAGAGAAAGAGAATTAATATATGATCTATTCGAAGCTGCCACAGGTATGAGAATGATGCATAATTTTTTTCGTATCGGAGGGGTAGCGGCTGATCTACCTCATGGCTGGATAGATAAATGTTTGGATTTCTGCGATTATTTTTTAACAAGGGTTGTTGAATATCAAAAACTTATTACGCGAAATCCTATTTTTTTAGAACGGGTTGAGGGAGTAGGCATTGTTGGTGGAGAGGAAGTAATAAATTGGGGTTTATCAGGACCAATGCTTCGGGCTTCCGGAATACAATGGGATCTACGTAAAGTTGATCATTATGAATGTTACGAGGAATTTGATTGGGAAGTTCAATGGCAAAAAGAAGGAGATTCATTAGCTCGTTATTTAGTACGAATTGGTGAAATGGTAGAATCCATAAAAATTATTCAACAGGCTCTGGAAGGAATTCCGGGAGGGCCATATGAGAATTTAGAAATCCGTTGCTTTGATAGAGAAAAGGATCCAGAATGGAATGATTTTGAATATCGATTCATTAGTAAAAAGCCGTCTCCGACTTTTGAATTACCGAAACAAGAACTTTATGTGAGAGTTGAAGCCCCAAAGGGAGAATTAGGAATTTTTCTAATAGGGGATCAGAATGGTTTTCCTTGGAGATGGAAAATTCGCCCCCCGGGTTTTATCAATTTGCAAATTCTTCCTCAGTTAGTTAAAAGAATGAAATTGGCTGATATTATGACAATACTAGGTAGCATAGATATCATTATGGGAGAAGTTGATCGTTGAAATGATAATTGATACAACAGAAGTACAAGATATCAATTCTTTTTCCAGATTGGAATCTTTAAAAGAGGTGTATGGAATTATATGGATACTTGTCCCTATTTTGACTCTTGTATTGGGAATCACAATAGGTGTGCTAGTGATTGTATGGTTAGAAAGAGAAATATCCGCAGGGATACAACAGCGTATTGGACCTGAATACGCCGGTCCTTTGGGAGTTCTTCAAGCTCTAGCAGATGGAACAAAACTACTTTTCAAAGAGAATCTTATTCCATCTAGGGGAGATATTCGTTTATTCAGTATTGGACCATCCATATCAGTCATATCAATTCTAGTAAGCTATTCAGTAATTCCTTTTGGCTATAACTTTGTTTTAGCTGATCTCAATATCGGTGTTTTTTTATGGATTGCTATTTCGAGTATTGCTCCCATTGGACTTCTTATGTCAGGATATGGGTCAAATAATAAATATTCCTTTTTGGGTGGTCTACGGGCTGCTGCTCAATCGATTAGTTATGAAATACCATTAACTCTATGTGTGTTATCAATATCTCTACGTGTGATTCGTTGAGACAGAAACTTTTCCATGCTCCTTTCTTTTCGTCTTTATTTCTTTTCTTCTTTATAGGAAATTGATAGGAAAGGGGTAGAAAAAATGGAATAGATATCCTGATTTTGGATTTTCATTATTTTTATTCGGAATTCGGATTGATGAACTAAATCAGATAGTTATATGAGTGAAATAAAACAGCTTCCATTTATTCATTATTCATTGATTTAATATTCTAATATTCTATAATATTCTCTAATTTGAATTATTAATTTAATGAAATTGAAATTCAATATCAATATATTTAGTAATAAAATTCAAAAAATAGATATATATTTATAGATATATATTTGTATTTTGAATATAGAATATTTATATTTAAGAATATAATAAACTATTTGAATTTAAACTATTTAATATAATATTAATATAAAATTCTTTCAAATTCTTAATATCTTAATATATTATATATTAATAATATATAATATATTAAGATATAATATAATATATAGATATAGAATTAATATACTATGATTTGAATTTCATTTGAATCTGCAGTAAAAATATTGAGTCTCATTTTCTATGTATAAGAATTAAGTGAAAAAAAAAAATTATAAACGGAAGAAAGCGTTTACCCCAAAATTGGTTGATTAGTCATCCTGTTTTGAAGCGGGCTCAAAAGACCAACCTTATTGAGTTTTCACTATCGTTTGTATGAATTACCATACATCTATTACCATAAGGGGAGATTGATAAAAAATGCGTGGATGGTTAGAAACACCAAGATACACAAGGGATTAGTAATGGAGATTATGTAAATTCTCCAAAAGAGCATTTCCGCATAATATAAAAAGAATACAAATTGGGGCTTTAAGTTGGTAGAAAAAATCAGGCAGTACTCCCCACAATTCCGATCCAGAGTATGCTCCTATCCACTCATTAAATAAATAACTATCAGAAACGAAATAATCCTTTAATTTTTTTTAAGTCCCTTTTTGTTTTGCACATAAAAAAAGAAGAATAGGAACGAAAAAAAAAAACAAAAGAATAGAATACAATAAAAAAAAGAGGGATCCCTTTTGATTCTTTCTTATATCCATATTCATGGAAATACAATTTATGTCATAATTCATAAACTAATGTCGAATTTTTTTTCGTAATCAAAAACGACGGGTTATTGAGAATTCTAAAGGAGTATTTTATTGAATTGAAGAGTTCAATTATTACTCAACAAATTCAAATTATTAAGGGATGAGATCAATTCGGAAGTACCTTTTTTGTATTTATTATTATAACAGACAGAATTCAATTGGTCTAATTCAGGACCGTCCAATGGATTTGAATCCTATCTATCCTAGGGATATATCAAGATAAATAACCGGCCCGGTCCCTTAGATTTATTTATGACCTTCGAGGAGCCGTATGAGGTGAAAATCTCATGTACGGTTCTGTAATAGCGATGGGAACAGTAATGTTATCACCGACTAGGATTATCTAACAGTTTAAGTACAGTTGATATAGTTGACGCGCAATCAAAATATGGTTTTTGGGGATGGAATTTATGGCGTCAACCTATAGGTTTTATCATTTTTCTAATTTCTTCCCTAGCGGAATGTGAAAGATTACCTTTTGATTTACCAGAAGCAGAAGAAGAATTAGTAGCAGGTTATCAAACCGAATATTCGGGTATCAAATTTGGTTTATTTTACGTTGCTTCCTATTTAAACTTATTAGTTTCTTCATTATTTGTAACAGTTCTTTACTTGGGCGGTTGGAATATCTCTATTCCGTACATATTTGTTTCTGAGCTTTTTGAAATAAATAAAACATGTGGAGTTTTTGGAACTACAATTGGTATCTTTATTACATTAGCTAAAACTTATTTGTTCTTGTTCCTTTCTATCACAACAAGATGGACTTTGCCTAGGCTAAGAATGGATCAATTATTAAATCTTGGATGGAAATTTCTTTTACCTATTTCTCTGGGTAATCTATTATTAACAACTTCGTTTCGACTATTTTCACTGTAAAAGATTGATATTCAATATTCATAACTTGTCTCAAACAAGAGAAAGAAACAAAACAAAAATATTCATAGATATTCACGATATGTTCCTTATGGTAACTGGGTTCATGAATTATGGTCAACAAACAGTACGAGCTGCAAGATACATTGGTCAAAGTTTCATGATTACCTTAGCCCACGCAAATCGTTTACCTGTAACTATTCAATATCCTTATGAAAAATTAATAACATCGGAACGTTTCCGCGGTCGAATCCATTTTGAATTTGATAAGTGCATTGCTTGTGAAGTATGTGTTCGTGTATGTCCTATAGATCTACCCGTTGTTGATTGGAAACTGGAAACTGATATTCGAAAGAAACGATTGCTTAATTACAGTATTGATTTTGGGATCTGTATATTTTGTGGTAACTGCGTTGAGTATTGTCCAACAAATTGTTTATCAATGACTGAAGAATATGAACTTTCGACTTATGATCGTCACGAATTGAATTATAATCAAATTGCTTTGGGCCGTTTACCAATGTCAGTAATTGACGATTATACAATTCGAACAATTCAATTCAAATAAGATTCTGTATTTCTATTTAGATTTATATAATTTTATTAATAATATAGTTTATAGTTTCGAAATAGTTTCGAATACTCGTTCGTATAAAGAATTAGATTCGTCCTATAACTGTACCTAGATGAATTCACACTCCTTAGGATTTAATTCAATTAGGAATTTAGTATATAAAATTTTTTCCTGGTCGTATCAATAAGGTCATGAAATTTCAATTTATTTATCTTTTATTTTTCATCTAATGGATTTACCTGAACCGATACATGATTTTCTTTTAATCTTTCTGGGATCAGGTCTTGTATTAGGAAGTCTAGGAGTAGTATTATTTACCAACCCAATTTTTTCTGCCTTTTCGTTGGGACTGGTTCTTGTTTGTATATCTTTATTCTATATTTTATCAAACTCCCATTTTGTAGCTGCAGCACAGCTACTTATTTACGTAGGAGCTATAAACGTTTTAATCATATTTGCTGTGATGTTCATAAATGGTTCAGAATATTACCAAGATTTTCATCTTTGGACCGTTGGGGATGGAGTTACTTTGGTGGTTTGTACAAGTATTTTTGTTTCACTAATAACTACTATTCCAGATATATCATGGTACGGGATTATTTGGACTACAAGATCAAATCAGATTATAGAGCAAGATTTGATAAATAATAGTCAACAAATTGGAATTCATTTATCAACAGATTTTTTTCTTCCATTTGAACTCATTTCAATAATTCTTTTAGCTGCTTTGATAGGTGCAATTGTCGTGGCTCGCCAGTAAGAATAGAACTAGTAATATCAATCTAAATTCCATTTTGTTCTATTTATTTTATCTCCATTTCCTTTGAATTTTACATGTGAATGGGAAAGTGAAAGATTGTTTATGTTTAAAAGAATTTTCTTATTCGACTTATTACCAATATCTTCTTTTTGTCTGTACTTGTTATATTCTCTAGTCAATCGAATCTGTTGAAGTGTTGTTCATATTGAAATGAATCAAAATTGATAAGGAGTTGGTCAATGATGCTCGAACATGTACTTGTTTTGAGTGCCTATTTATTTTCTATCGGTATCTACGGATTGATCACAAGCCGAAATATGGTTAGAGCCCTTATGTGTCTTGAACTTATACTGAATGCGGTTAATATAAATTTCGTAGCTTTTTCTGATTTTTTTGATAGTCGCCAATTAAAAGGAAATATTTTTTCCATTTTTGTTATAGCTATCGCAGCCGCTGAAGCAGCTATTGGACCGGCTATTGTTTCGTCAATTTATCGTAACAGAAAATCAACTCGTATCAATCAATCGAATTTGTTGAATAAATAGTATTAATTAGAAAAATTGGAATTTAGAATATTGAAATTCGAATATTTATCAATTCAAATACGCATGTATGATAACGTATGATCATGTTTGCGAAAACGTAAGAAATCAAAGTATCTTGGCCCTCTGTTATGAATTGATCCAGAGGTAGATTGATTAGAAAAATTCTGGTAAATCATTGATTCATCTGGTGTCGAAATATATGATTCATTTACAAGTTTACTAGATCGAAAATTGCTGATGTTCAAAAATTAATAGAGCCAATGTCTCATTCAGTAAAGATTTATGATACATGTATAGGATGTACTCAATGTGTCCGAGCCTGCCCCACAGATGTATTAGAAATGATACCTTGGGACGGATGTAAAGCTAAGCAAATAGCTTCTGCTCCAAGAACAGAGGACTGTGTTGGTTGTAAGAGGTGTGAATCCGCCTGTCCGACAGATTTCTTGAGTGTTCGAGTTTATTTATGGCATGAAACAACTCGAAGCATGG